GAAAAACAGAAATTGCGTTTTCATTATGGTCTGACGGAGCGACAATTACTTAGATATGTGCATATCGCTGGAAAAGCCAAAGGATCAACAGGCCAGGTTTTACTACAACTACTTGAGATGCGTTTGGATAACATTCTTTTTCGATTGGGTATGGCTTCGACTATTCCTGGAGCCAGGCAATTAGTTAACCATAGACATATTTTAGTTAATGGTCGTATAGTGGATATACCAAGTTATCGTTGCAAACCCCGAGATATTATTACTACGAAGGATAAACAAAGATCGAAAGTTTTGATTCAAAATTCTATTGCTTCATCCCCTCACGAGGAAGTGCCAAACCATTTGACTATTGACTCAATCCAATATAAAGGATTAGTAAATCAAATAATAGATAGTAAATGGATCGGTTTAAAAATAAATGAGTTGTTAGTCGTAGAATATTATTCCCGTCAAACTTGAACCTAACGAACATAAGAAAGAGGTTCAGACAATTATGTTCCTCTTTTCGACAAAGTAAATAGATCTAAGAGCCTTGATCCGCATTTTTCTCATTTACGTATCACAAATCAATCCGTAGTAGGATCGATTTCTTTTTTTTTTTGCTCTTTCCGCGATATTTGTATTTTACGTACCATACCACAGTAATTAGGAATAGAGATTCTCTATCAAATCTCTATCAAATAAGACTGTTGGAATAATGATATCCATTGTTATTTGAATTTGATTTATTGTGGTCGGTAACACTGGTAAAGTACCAAAAACGGAAAGAGAGGGATTCGAACCCTCGGTAAACAAAAGCCTACATAGCAGTTCCAATGCTACGCCTTAAACCACTCGGCCATCTCTCCTACATAGTCTTATTATTGACCAGAAACCGAGTGAATAGCGAATTATTCATATTATTGCAGTACAGGCACGACCGATCAACGGTTCCATAGGAATAAAAAATTCCTTTCAAATTTCCTATTTATCAACAATTTCTTTTATCATCTACTCCATAGATCTATTACAAATTCATGAATCGTACCGTGGATTTTTCTATTTCATTTCAATTGTATAATGATTATTCCATCCCTTTTCCTTTTTGGATCCTAACCAAATCCAAATTTATCGAGTTATCAGACTCGGGTTATAAGAATCCATAGGAAAATAAAGTAAGTCCTTGGTTATTCAACTTAGATGAAATAGGAAAAAGGGTACAATTTGAGTGGAAGGTACACATCTTTTTATAATGTTTCTGTTTTTATGTTATTTTGTACTGTACAATTCCTTTGTTTGTGGGATCATTTTCCCTAATGAGAAGAATTATAGAATGGATTGCTAATTATGCCTAGATCTCGGATAAATGGAAATTTTATTGATAAGACCTCCTCAATTATAGCCAATATTTTATTACGAATAATTCCGACAACTTCAGGAGAAAAAAAGGCATTTACCTATTACAGAGATGGTGTGATTTGATTATTTTTTCTGGTTTTTTTTTTTATCCCTCACTTCAGTCTTACGAGAAAAAGACGTGATTCGGAATAGAAAGAACAAAATTCTAGAAATAAAGATACGCTTAGTGAAGGTAAAGTTTGGAAATAAAACAATTCCTTCTGTCGTGTATCCTCGATTGATCCAGCCTCAGATACTTAAAAATTATCCATTTTAGTATTGAACGAAAGGTTACACCTATAGGTTCTGTATTGTAGGTCAATCCTACTCCACAAGTACCAATAGGCGACATAGGGGAAGAAGCACTACACTAGGAATCAACAACACGAAAACTTTGTTATAAATTACCCTTTTCCTTATCGGTATCGGGACTAACAAGAATGGTTGGGACAACGAACATCCATCTCGTTCGTACTTTGGATACCCGTATAACCATCAAAGATCGTTGAAGTGACTAATTCCTGGAACATAGTAGGCGTTGAGGACAAAGAAATCGTTGGAATTACCATTTCTATTTAGCACTAATACTATTGGTGTTAAGAAAAAACCTCTTGCGGGAAGGTTAGCTAGAGATTTCTTGTAAAAATACCAGCTCCTGTCAGTTCATAATGAGAATAGGGAAATTTGGATTCTTTGGCTTATTCCCTTTAGTACTATGCACAGAAGGGAGGAGCCGTATGAGATGAAAATCTCACGTACGGTTCTGGAACGGAGATTTTTTGAATAAAAGGAACGACCGTAACGAATGTCGGCTCAATCCGAAGGAAATTATGCGGAAGCTTTACAGAATTATTATGAAGCTATGCGACCAGAAATTGATCCCTATGATCGAAGTTATATACTCTATAACATAGGCCTTATACACACAAGCAACGGAGAGCATACAAAAGCTTTGGAATATTATTTCCGAGCACTAGAACGAAATCCATTCTTACCACAAGCTTTTAATAATATGGCCGTGATCTGTCATTACGTGCGACTATCTCCACTATAGAAAGAAGGAAAAAAAAGATAAAATTGGCTAGTCAATACTAGAAAAAAAATAAATAGGCTTTCTACATAT